GAAGTACTATTTCTGCATCTCCCTGACCAAATCCACCCACATTGGGATTACTCGTTAATGGTTGATCAAGCTTGATGGATTCACCCTCTGAAACAAGAAGTTCTGGGCCTGGAGGTATAATATCAACCACTTGGCGTCGATCCGATGCATCCGCTATGGTTATTTCATATCCCCCCTTTTCTTTACGTATGATTTTGCTTACTATACCCGCTGCTGTAGCATTATAGACTGTATTGTTACTCTTGCTACCATCGGGATAAATCTGACCCCTTCCCCTGTTCCCACCTACGTATATAGGATATTTTAAGAAGTGAACGTCCTTCTTAGTAGCGGGGTCCGGGGAAAGAATAGGAAAGGTGATTTCACTATATTTCTGACCGGGAACAGGACCTATCACAAGAATATTTTTTTTAGTGGGGCGATAACTCTGAAAAGACAGATTGCCCATCTTTTCTTTCATCTCGGGAGAAATACGATCGGGGGGAGCTAATTCGAATCCCTCAGGTAAAATAAGAACAGCCCCCACATTCAACGCCCCCTTTTTACCATTAGCAAGAACTTGTTTCAGTTGCATATCATAAGGGATTCTAACAACTGCTTCAAATACAGTATCGGGAAGTACCGCTTGTGGAACCTCAATATCCACGGGCTTATTAGCTAAATGGCAATTGGCACATACAATACGCCCAGTCGCTTCTCGTGGATTTTCATAACCCTGTTGTGCAAAAATGGGATATGCATGTGAAATGGGTGTCCGAGTTATTACAACATATATCATGATCGATACGGAAATGGATCGAGTCATCTGTTCCTTTATCCAAGAAAAGGTATTGCTATTTTGCATGGTCCAATCATTGATCCCGAAAATTTCTACAATAAATTAGGTAGGTTACTAGTATAGTATAGTTCCCTATCCACGATTCTGCTATTGTACTGGAATAATTTTACTGGAATACAGGAAGAATCCCTTGGGTGGGTAGAAATAGAAATCTAATGAGTAAGATTGTGAATGTTTTGTTTATGTACGAAGTAACAAACATTATGATTGGATTAATATCAATGAATCTTTTTTAGTCATTCATTGAATGATAAATCACTACAAGTGACGGAGATACACGATTTAAATAAAGGAAGATCCAATATTTAAAAATTGTATCTAGAATGACTGGAAAAGTGGAAACAAGACCAGATATAATTTGATCGTTATGAGCAAATCCAAAATCTTTGTAGACATAGCCAATCATTAGTTCCCAACCATGAGGCGAGTGGAATCCGATACATAAATCAGTTAATAAAAGAATAGAAAAAGCTTTTATTGTGTCGCTTAAGTTATAGAGGAATTCCCGAACCCAAGAATTAAGAATGACAAGTTCTTCATTACCCAGAATAGAATAACCACTTAGAATAGCGAAACAGATTATATTTGTCGAGAAGTGCAAAATGGTATGGATATGACCTTCATTATGCATCTTGACCAATTCTATCGTTTCTGTGTGGATTCCTATACCAAGCTTTTGTATATGTGTCTCCGGGTACTCCTTTATCATTTCGTCCAAAAGGAATAGTTCTTCTAATTCTATGAATTTTTCTAGAACGTTCTTTTCTTGAATATAAGTCAAAAAAGTTTCGGATTGCCTAGTATTCCACCAATTAGTAACCCAAGATTCCAGACTTTTATTAAATGAGAGAGAGATCCACCAGGGCAAAAATACTATAGATGCAAGATATCGGAGGAGGGTGAATGCTTTATTTTTTGGCATTTTGAATCTGTAAATAGTAAATGGACCCACCTTATTCATCGACTCTATCCGATCTGATATTTCTATGAAGCATGAGTTCTATAACAAACAAGGTATCGAACCTGTGGATCTATTCCCTGTGTGTGTTTTTTTTATTTGTAATTAATTGGTTAGTCCTTGGATTTGAATCTAGAAATAGAATAAGGATCCGCTTCGAATGAAGAAATAATAAAATATTGTTTCCAGATATCTCAATTGTTCAAATTCAAAGTAACTGCATCCTTTCGATGAATGCCCAAAAGAGACACTTCAAGTAATGAATATTATTCGGATTTCAAGACGAAAGAACTCCCTTACTTAGACTTAGATCCATTTTTTCGAAAAGTTTCGCCGGCTACCCATACCATAGCCCAGGAAAAATTTCAGGAATAATTGGGGGAAACTTATGAAAAATATTGATGTGATGAAATCAAAAACAAGTGGCAAAAAAAGAGAGAAATTGGATGGTTAGAGTTATAAGAGATCAAATCGTTTGATTATCAAAGAGCAAAAGAAAGGATGAAAAGAAACATCAATTGACAAAATAAAAGAGAAGTAATTTATAAGATATGATCCAGCTATATCTAACATATCAATTCAAAATATTGGACCCAAAAAGATGAATTCTGTATTCTGAACTGTTCTGATATATGTGATGAATCCATACTTAGTAGACTTGTTACTAGTATGAAGAAAAAATTGAGTGATTTCCATACGCATAAAAAAAAGTTTTGGTGGAAAAAACCACTTCGTTTTCTGCTTGTTCCATATACGTCTGCTTTTGCTCGAATAGGCATTCTGAAAAGACTTCAGTTAAGTTATATAAAAAAGAGGATTCCTGAGGTCCTTCCCCAATGCTGAGAAAGTATTCATTCTTCAGTTCATTTCAAAATACTTCAATTGGTACGCGCAAGAAATAGGCCGATTCAGCAGCTTTTTGTTCAATTGCTCGTGGAGTCAAATTATCATCAGTACGAGTCAAGGGAATGGCCCCCTGGCCTCTGATTTCCATATAAAGGACACGACGAGGAGAAAGACCCTCTTTAACCTCTATTCGAATCGACTGGATATCTCTCATAAGGAATCGAAGGAAGATGCGACGATTTATTCCAGGGAATCCCCAACGAAAAATACACACTATTCCTTCTTTTCTATCGAATCGATCATAACCACTACCCACATTCCACGAAATTGTGCACCACAAATAGGAGCTAATGAACAGACCTGCGATCCCATAGAAAGACATCACGATCCCTTGTGGAAAAAAAACGATTTGCTGAGACGGAAATAAGGATATCAGATTCCTACCAAGATAACTAGAAGTTCCAACCAATAAGAATCCTAGTGAACCTAAAAAAAGGATACAGGCCCAGCAGAAATTACTTGTTTTTCGAGACCCCGTTATAAGTTCTATCCATATACGTTCTGATCGCCAGTTCATACTAAATCCAGTTGCATTTTATGGGAATTGAGAGAATAACCCAAATCAAAATGAATTTGACTTTCCATTTTTTTGTTCCCAAAGTAACTCTCATCAACTAGCACTATTATGATGTGAACCATTAGGAATAATTCATCGAATCGGTTAGATATCAAAAAATAACATTCCCTTCATATGATCCCACTATGGATATCTACATACATATAGATACATTGACTTTCCATTTCAGACATCCGCTGATCTATATTAAAAAAATGAATGCATTTATCCGATCCATATATCATGTCATGTTTCCGCGTGCATAACAGCTCTTTCATTTGTGTTCGGAAGCGGCCACGTGTTGTACCATATTCCACTAAACTAAATAGATATCTCTATTATGATCCAAGTCTTGAAAAAAAAAAGTGATGAGATTTGGTCCCATCGGATCTAAACAATCTTGTTTTTTTGAACATGAAGAGATAAAGAAGCCATTGAAATTGCCGGAAATACTAGGCCTACTAAAGGCACAAAAATAGAGGGTAAATTGAAAGTTGTCATAGAATGGATACCTCGATTTAATATTTGTACCTGTTATAAAGATATCTTATGATAAGTTGATAAGTATATCTATTAATCTATTATAAGTATTATAAGTATATAATAATAAGTGCAAGGAATGGAGAACTAAATAAGTGTAACTATTCACCTTTATACATAAAATATATATATGCCAACCCACTTTATTATTCTTGTTCTTTTGTCCTTATCTTATAATTGAATTCTAATTTCTAATAAAGAACGGGAGTTCCCAGGAGATATAGGAATAGGCAAGATCGAGATTTCTGTTCTATATTTTTTATATTATTTTTTATATTTGAATTATTCTATATTCTATAGATATAGAATATATAAGAATATAGAATATATAAGAAGGGAACATGAAATTCTTTTGATTTTTTATTTTCCTAAGTTCGCGGAGTGAATAATTATAATTAACTCTTTTATCCTGTTGATGGAGACTTCCTGATTAATAATCATGAATATAGGTAGAAAAAAAAAATGGATCTGGAGGAAAAATAATAATAAAATTATTAGAATAATTATCCGCAACTTCTGATCCTTTCTACAATTAGATCTTATGCCCTCAAGTAAAACCCCATTCTTAGTTCTTATTATTTATTGATTCCGATAAACTCAATACTTGTTCGCTCCAAAGAAAATAACTTATTTGAATAATTTAATGCTCTACTTGATCGAATTTTTATTCAAGGGAAAGAAACCGTGTAGCTGAAATAACTGACTCAGAACGTCTTGTAAAGGATTACGTGGTACGATTGGGTCGAATAAGCCCTTATGGAATAAATACTCAGCCGTTTGTGAACCATCAGGTATTGTCTTATTCAATGTTTGTTCAATTACTCTTTTACCTGCAAATGCAATGTAGGCCTCGGGTTCCGCAATAATAATGTCTCCCAACATACCAAAACTAGCTGTCACTCCACCGGTTGTAGGAGATGTAAGGATTGATACATAGAATGACTTTTTAGTTGATTGATAATTATGTAAAGCGGAAGAAATTTTAGCCATTTGCATCAAGCTCAAACTTCCTTCTTGCATGCGGGCTCCCCCAGAAGCACACACTATAATAACAGGTAGAGATCTATTAGTAGCATACTCGATCAAACGGGTGATTTTCTCGCCTACTACGCATCCCATACTGCCCCCCATGAAATGAAAATCCATAACCCCAATTGCTATGGGAATACCTTTTAGTTGACCTATACCTGTTTGAACAGCTT